GCCCGATAAACCCCAATTTAGTGCTTCTTCTGCGCCAATAATGCCTACGCCTTCAACTCGTTCTAAAAAAATAGGATTCCGCGTAATAAGCTTTTGATATTCAGCAACCCCGGTTAAAAAATAATCGCAAAAATCCAAACATTTATCTATCCAGCCATGAGGTAGATCAGCAGCTACTCCTCCGATACGAAAATAATTATGCATCATGCGCATACCGGTAGCAGCTTCGAACAAGTCATATATTAACTCTCGTTCTCGAAAAATATAGAAGAAAGGGGTCTGTGCCCCAATATCTGCCATAAAAGGGCCAAGCCATAACAAATGAGAAGCGATACGACTTAACTCCAACATAATAGCTCTGATATAGCTAGCCCTTTTAGGTACTTGAATATTGCCTAGCTGTTCGGGTCCATTTACGGTTATTGCTTCTGTGAACATAGTAGCTAAATAATCCCAACGCGTTACATAAGGCAAATATTGTATAATTGTTCGATTTTCCGCAATTTTCTCCATCCCTCTATGTAAATAACCCAGTATTGGTTCACAATCAATAACATTTTCACCATCGAGAGTAACAATCAGTCGAAGAACACCATGCATTGATGGGTGGTGAGGGCCCATATTGACTATCATGAGGTCTTTTCTTGTAGTTGGTGCAATCATAAGTTTTTTCCCGAGTCGTTCTTCCATGCATTGCTGAAAGTAAAAAGAAGTTCATCAAAATTTAAACGACTAAGCTCAAATGGTATCACGCTTCAAATTAACGAGTTTTTATCTCTCGAATATTTAACTCACTAATTAATTCTTTATAGCGTCTTCTATTTTTTTTTGACAAATAGGCCAGCAGTCGTTGGCGTTTTCCCAAAATTTTCCGCAAACCTCTCTGGGATGAAGAGTCTTTTTTGTGCAATTCCAAATGTGAAGTAAGTCTTCTTATCTTAGTGGTAAAACTGAATACTTGAAATTCAACAGACCCTCTGTTTTCTTCGTTTTCTTTTTGAGAAATAATCGAAATGAATGAATTTGTTACCATAAAAAAATCCCCTTTCCCTTTTTACAGATATGGATTTTATTGATCAGTAATAATAATGCCATTAATTGGAATCTGGTATATACAATAATCTAATCCAAATTTCTTTATGAACTCCTAATTTTCTGAATTCAAATCAATTAATCCAATTTCTAATTGGATTTAGATAGGGATAGAAAAGGATTGGTACATTTTCGCATCGAAGAATTTAGACCTAAAACAAAGAAGGTTCTGTTGATTCATTTCGAGATCTAATCGAGACATTATTCATTTCCTATTGGATATTAGAATGAAATGTGAGACAAGACATGTGATCTATGTATTTGTTTGCTTTGATATACCCTATTATATATAGGGTATAGAATATATAGAAAAAGTGTATTATGCACGAAATGTCAAAATTTCAATCGTGGATACAGATGTATTCTTAACATACTGAAACGACTGCCATTATTGGTATCAAACCAATAACGATTCATACAAGCTAAATCCTCTAATCGATAATTAGGCCAAAGAAAGAGCTTTAATTTCATTAATTGATTTTTCTCTCTATCAAAATGGTTACTGTCATGCGAAACTTGGCTGCTGTCTTTTATGTCCTTTGCATTCCAAAATACTGGATTTCTATCTTCACCATTTCTATTCTTTGAATTAAAACAACTTAGAATTTTCAACTTTCTACGACGTCTAAACGAGAAAATATTTTCAGGAACAAGCAAATCCAAATGATTTTTGTCTCTATTTTCAGTTATTCTTTGGTGTGATGAAATAGTTTCATCAAAATTCTTCTTAGAAACATATCTTTGTTCTTGGTATTTTTGATTAGTTTGGTCCTTACTCTTATGAACCAATGAAATACCTATGGTTTGATACATAATAAATTGTGCATCGTTTTTTCCAAACAGACGAATGGGTTCTATAATCAATATTCCCTTTTTCATCAATTGGTTAAGAGTTAAATTCTTCTCAATCAGCATTATATCCAAACTCATTTCTCTATTTTGAATCGAGGGTATAGTAATTTGGGTTGGATCTATCAGTCTAAGCAGGAGACAATATACCTTGATATTATTGATCAGTCTTTGATTCAAAGTATCGTCCCATCTCAATTGAAAAAGCAAATAACGTTTCAGGAAGAAATCGAGTTCTGCTCTCGCGCTGCTTTTGTATTGTTTTTTCTTTTTCCCCTTTTTCATGTCTGATCTTGCATAATTTTCTTCACTATCTTTTTGTTGTGAGAGAACGGATCCAAGATTTCCTGGACTTGTGGATTCTTTTTCTCCTTGATTTCGATGCTTTTTATTCGATGGTATCAAAAAATTTCCTTTTTGCTTTTGATTTATTTTTTGATTTTCACTACTATTTTTATTTTCATTTTTATTCAAATTTGAAAGAAGTAATTTGCTTGGTATAAACCAAGGTTTGCTTTTATATGCATTATAAAGTAACACAAATTCTGGGAAGAACCAAGGTTCCAAATTCGCTATGCGACACTTTAGCATTTTTTCATTCATTCCCATCCAATCAAAAAATACTTTGTCGGAGTTTGGTGGATTGATTTCTGGAATCATAAGGTAAAAAAGATCTTTTTTAGGAATTATTTGAGTATTTTGATTCCCATTGCTGACCCAGGCCTCAATATCGCCTTTTTGTTTAAGATCAAAATTGAGAATGTTCCAATCAAAATATTTTCTATCGATCGTCTTTTCCATATATAGAATATGGACCTTTCCTAGATAATTATCGAAGGGAATGTTCCTCAGTATATTTTCTTTATGCGTGTTATAAGAAATCTCTTGCTTCTTACGTCCTTGAAACGGAGATCTATAAAAAAAGTATTCCGTTTTATTTTCATAATTAAGAAATTTATATGATAAAAGATCATATTTATAGTATTTTTGAAAATTCTCTTTTCTTTTTTGATTAGATAATGAATATACTTCAATTTGTTTTTGTTTTTTGAAATCAATTAATTGGTCTTTTTCATATGAATGCCTTTTGCTAAAATTTTCCTTTTTACGCTGATGAACTGTATTGCGCCATTTTTCTGGTATTAATCTATACCATCTGCTCTGAGATAAATTGTATTGATAATATCCTCTTAACCACTTTTTCCATTGATTCATTTCATAACTCGGAAGTTTCTTATCCCCTAATTTCGAATCAACCATTCCTTGTGTTTCAAAAGAATCCTTTATTTCAGGCGGGGGGATTCCTTGAGATTGAAGAACAGCTCTTAATTTATACGAATTACTAACTTGGATTTGTGATAATTTGAAAAATACATATGCTTGTGACACGTAGGATAAGTCATAAAAAATAGGTGAATTTTTTTGACTATTACTAATATTATCAAGTGACTTTTTTATAGTTGAAATAAATGGAATTAGATTTTTCTTAATTTTATTAATTCTTTCTTGTTTTCTTTCATTATTGTAAAGGGATTTATCAATAATTTTTTTTGTTGATTCAAGAAAAAGTTCTGTATTCATTCTGGGAATATTAATGATACATAAAAATATATCTGTGTAGATTCTTTCAATGAAAAATTTCAAAAAAAGAGGTAATTTAGAGATTAATTGAGCATTTCTTTTTTTGAATATTTGCCATTTTTCGAATCTTTTAGCATTATAACTTGTTTTTTTAAGACTAATATTATTTATTCTTGGAGTTACTTTTTTTTGCTCTTTTATAATTCTTTCTATTTGATTTTGAATTGTACTTGTTCTAGTAGTCAAATCCTTGATTTTTTTTTCTGTTAATGAAGAATTTGTCCAATTCGTAGATGCAATTTCACTAAACGATTCGTGAATTAGCTGATTGCTTATTATAGAATCTTTTTCTTCTTTAATTTCACTTGATTCATATACTTCTCTTCCTGTTAATCGAAATAACAAAATTTTGGAAAGTTCTTTTATTATTTTTTTTCTAAAAATAACACTTTCGATAACCCATTCTTTTGTTTCTTTTAAAACTTTTCGAAGTAATTTTTTTTTTCTTTTAAAAACTATTAGAACTCGAGAAGACTTCTTTTTTAATTTTCCAATTTTTTTTTCAATTTCCTTAAAAATGGGTTTAAAAAAGGAAGGTCCTTTTCGGGGCGGACCAAAAGGAAATTCAGTTTCCATTCCCGAAACTGTTAAAAAACAAAAATCATCTTTTTCTTTTTTCTTTTTCATTAAACCTTTCTTAGATGATCGTAGTTTCGATTTGTGCCAAGGTTTCAGACGGAAAGGAAATAAGATTTTTATCTGAATACCGTCTGTCAACCAATTTTTCGGAAATTCTGTTTCGGATAATGGAACACCATTATAGGTACATTTAACATGCATCTCTCTATTCCATTCCTGGAAATCCTCAAACCATTCGGGAAATTGAAATAGGAACATGCGTACACTATTTTTTGCAATTAGCAATGAAGGTAATACAATATATTTTCTAAAAATAGATTGAGTTAGTAACATGCAACCTCTTATTACTTGTGAAAGAGGAATGGTATCCCAGGTCTCTGCTATCTGTATTCGCTCTTTCTCCGTTCTTTCCTTCGTCTCTTTTTCTTCTTCTCTTTTTCTTTCTTCTTCTGTATACTCTACAATTTTGAATGCTTCCCCTTTCCCTACCCAATTTCTAAAAATTACTTTAATCAGCCCGGAGATATCAAAAGAAAAAAGAGGGGGTTTTTCTATTCTGTCCAAAAAAAGAGGGGAATGTGCGTTTGCTTGAAACAATTCCCAAATAACTATTTTACGTCTTTGAATCCGCATAGAACCTTTGATTAGATCTCGCCGAAAATCAGATTGTTGTGGATAACGTATCAAAGCTATTTCATCTGTTTCATCGGGTGTATTAGTATCGTTAGTACTAGGATCAGTATCCTCCTTGTCATCAGTAAAAATTATTACGCGTTTGCCTTTTCTTGAACGAATTTCATGATCTACTGCTACGTCTTCTTGACGTTCTCCTGCTTGTT